CATGTGCATGTGCATGTGCATGTGCATGTGCATGTGCATGTGCATGTGCATGTGCATGTGCATGTGCATGTGCATGTGCATGTGCATGTGCATGTGCATGTGCATGTGCATGTGCATGTGCATGTGCATGTGCATGTGGGTGTGGGTGTGGGTGTAATCTCTTATGTCCTTCAAGCATGAATAAAATAGCCACTTGTGGTAGTTATGGTTCTCCGGGCATTGGTCTAAATAGTCAGCTATGGTTGTTATGTCTTTCGAACATGGATTAAATAGTCATCTATGATCATTATGAGGGCAAAGAAGGTACATATTATGATTTGCTGCATTAATATGCCCCTGGGCGTGGGCCGAGCCGCGTCGGCGCAGGCCATGCTGCATCCCTGCATACCGAAAATTAAAAAATACCATCTGCCTGACAGCTCAGTTATGTCCATGCCATGGGCTGATTAGTAACTAATCCATCGAGATGTCTCATTTAAGGGGAACGAGTGGGCGGGTATAGTGGTATGACCCTGAGGTAAGAACCAGAGGCCAGATAAAGTTTCAGTATAGACACCCCCAAGGTGCATGGGCACAGAGCAAGAAGAGGGGCATTCAGTGGGCGGGTTGCTGGTTTCACGGAGGATGGTAGATTAAGCTACGATCTAGTGGAGAGGGATATCCGTATTGATGAGAAATTTTGACATTGTATGCGCAAGTGTCCGATTAATTGAGGAATGTGCTATGTACGTTATGGAGTAATGTACTGGCTTATATGCGTATGGACTGAAGTTTTATGTACGTCTTACTTGTATGTTTTGCGTACGGTATTAGGTTGATTATACTTGCTTATATGCATGAGGACTGGAATTGTATGTACGATTATACATATATGTCCTATGTAAGATTAAACATATATAGTACTAATACATGTTAATGGGGAAAGGCACATAATGCACGATATACATAAAAGTAGTGTTGTTTGTATGTGTAGGCAAGGAGTAGTTTAAGTAGAATTTCAGCTTTGGGTGCTGAAGGTGGGGCTGGTGCTTCTTCCTTGAGGTGTCCTTGGGAGAGGTTCTCCATTTCTGGTTTACAAGACCAGGGTATTAAGTTTGTACTACAAGGACTCTTCATTTAAGTATTTTGTTCTCAATTAGGCTTACTATTGGCATAAGAATAAGGATGAGGGTGAAGTATAGAATGGATGCTGCTTGGCCAATGGCGATGAATGGATATTCGACGGGTTGGCCTCCAATTCATGTAAGGATAAGTAGGTCGGCTACTAGGGTTCAGAATAAGCATTGGCTGAGGGGTCGGAATAGCATGCTTCGTTGTTTGGCTGTATGAAGAATAGGGATAATTGCTAAAATTAGAATGGAGAAGATTAGGGCTAGTACTCCTCCTAGTTTGTTGGGGATAGATCGTAAAATAGCATAGGCAAATAGGAAGTATCATTCTGGTTTAATATGGGGTGGGGTGTTGAGAGGGTTAGCTGGTGTGTAGTTGTCGGGGTCGCCTAGTAGGTCTGGGGAGAATAATACGAGTGTTATTATTAGGATAATAAGAAGGAGTAGTCCTAGTAAGTCTTTAATGGTATAGTAGGGATGGAAGGGGATTTTATCAGAGTCTGATGAAGTTCCTAGCGGGTTGTTAGATCCTGTTTCGTGAAGAAAAAGGAGATGTATTAGTACTAGGGCTACGATAATAAAAGGTAGGATGAAGTGAAAGGCGAAGAATCGGGTCAAGGTGGCTTTATCGACGGAGAAACCGCCTCAGATCCATTCTACTAGGTTAGTACCAATATATGGAATTGCTGAGAGGAGATTTGTAATTACTGTAGCCCCTCAGAATGATATTTGTCCTCATGGGAGAACGTACCCTATAAAGGCTGTGGCTATTACTGTAAATAATAAAATAATACCGATGTTTCAGGTTTCTGTTAAGGTAAATGAGCCATAATACAGTCCTCGGCCGATGTGAATAAATAAGCATAAGAAGAATATGGATGCTCCGTTGGCGTGGAGGTAGCGAATGATTCAGCCGTAGTTTACGTCACGGCAGATGTGGGCAACGGAGGAAAATGCGGTTGTTGTGTCTGCTGTGTAATGTATTGCTAGGAATAGTCCTGTAATGATTTGTAGGGCTAGGCAGGCTCCTAGTAGGGAACCGAAGTTCCATCATGAAGAGATATTAGATGGTGCTGGGAGGTCAATGAATGAGCTGTTTATAATTTTTATTAAGGGGTGATTCTTTCGGATATTGTTCATTAATGTTTTTGTAGTTGAAGTACAACGATGGTTTTTCATATCATTGGTCATGGTTAGAGTCCATGTAAGAATTATGATATATGTTATGTTCTTATTAAGCATTTTACTTGTGTTAGGTTTTGTGAGCATTTCTTCAAAGCCTTCTCCTATCTATGGTGGTGTGGGGCTTATTATTAGTGGAGCTTTGGGTTGTGGTATTGTTATGGGGTTTGGGGGTTCTTTTATAGGTTTAATAGTATTTTTAATCTATTTGGGTGGTATACTCGTTGTTTTTGGCTATACTACGGCTATGGCTACGGAGGAGTATCCTGAGACTTGGGGGTCTAATGTTGTTATTTGGGGGGTAGTGTTGTTGGGGGTAGGTGTAGAGTTACTTATGGTAATGTGAATAGTAGAGCACGGTGGTTTGGGGGTGGAGAGTGTTTTTGGTGGTGTAGAGGATTGAGTGAGTTTTGAGAGTAAAGGGGGTGGTGTAGTTCGTGAGGATTGTTTAGGTGTGGCTTCCTTATATGATAGTGCCAGTTGATTTGTGGCTGTTGCAGGTTGGTCTTTGTTTGTTAGTGTTTTGATTGTTATCGAAATTATTCGGAGGTGGTAGGGGAATTATATGAATAGTAAGAGGGTAAAGAGTAGGGATATAAGGAATGAGAGGAAGTAGAATTTGATTAGACCTGTTTGGTTTGAAATTATGGTGGAGGATAGTATTTGTAAGTGGGATAAATTTTTTGGTATGGCTTTTTCTAATCAGATTAGATCTAGAAGGAGAGATGCTGTATTTTGGCTTTGGTTTAAGTTATGTGAAGGGATTAGGCGATGTGTGATTGTTGGGTAATATCCTAGGGAGTTTGAGAACTTGAATAAATGTGAAGGTAACTTGAGGTTTAAATTTTTTGTTATAAGATTTAGTTCTATTGCTAAAGCAAATCCTGTAATAGTTACTGCTAGGGCTGTGAATTTTAGGTAGAGTGGTATTGTTATTTGGGGGATATTTATAGGTAGGATGTTGTTGGTTAGAAAAAATCCGGCGAAGATGCTGCCAAGTGTTAGGCGTTTGATTGAGTTAATTAGTAAGGGGTTATTTTCATTAATGGGGGTTGAGGTTGTGAATCGGGGTTGGCCTAGTAGAGCGTAGAAGATGATACGGGTACTGTAAATAGCTGTTATGGAAGTTGCGATGAGTGTGATTGTAAGGGCTCAGGCGTTGATATTAGATGTATTTGCGGATTCGATAATGAGGTCTTTGGAGTAAAAGCCTGTTAGAAAAGGTATTCCTGTAAGGGCTAGGCTTCCGATTGTAAGGGAAGATGATGTAAAGGGTATTGATTTAAATAGGCCTCCCATTTTTCGGATGTCTTGTTCGTCGTTTAGATTGTGAATGATTGATCCGGAGCACATAAATAACATAGCTTTGAAGAAGGCGTGATTGCAGATGTGGAGAAAAGCTAGGTAAGGTTGGTTAATACCTATAGTGACTATTATTAACCCTAGTTGGCTTGAGGTGGAGAAAGCTACGATTTTTTTGATATCATTTTGTGTGAGGGCACAGATTGCTGTGAATAGTGTAGTAATGGCACCTAGACATAATATCAGGGTCTGAATGGGTTTATTATTTTCTATTAGGGGGTGGAATCGGATTAGGAGGAAAATTCCTGCAACGACTATTGTGCTGGAATGGAGTAGGGCTGAAACTGGAGTTGGGCCTTCTATTGCTGATGGTAGTCAGGGATGTAGTCCAAATTGGGCTGATTTTCCAGTGGCTGCTAGGAGAAGGCCAATCAGTGGAATCATGCTTGGGTCATAGTTTAATATAAATATTTGTTGAAATTCTCATGTAATGTAATATATTAGGAATCATGCCATGGCTAGGATAAACCCGACGTCTCCCATGCGGTTATATAAGATTGCTTGAAGGGCTGCTGTGTTTGCGTCTGTTCGCCCATACCACCAACCAATTAGTAAGAAAGATATGATGCCGACTCCCTCCCAACCGATGAAAAGTTGAAATAAGTTGTTAGCTGTTACTAAAATCAGTATAGTAATAAGGAATAATAGAAGGTATTTGAAGAATTGGTCAATTTTGGGGTCCGAATGTATATACCATATTGAAAACTCTATGATGGATCAAGTGACAAATAGTGCTACTGGTATAAATAGTATTGAAAAATGATCTAGTTTGAAGCTGATGAATAGTTTTAGGGTTTGGATTGTTATCCAGTGTCAGTTAAAAATGGTTGCTTCTTGTCCTGAGGAAATAAATAGTGCGGTTGGGATGAGGCTGGTGGTGAAAGCGCATGCGATGGAAGATTTTACATGTAGTGTAAATGGGTAGTAATCTTTATAGGCATTTATGATATTTATAATAATGGGTAGTGTTAAGATTATTAGTGTAACGAGGGTAAAAGAGGTTAGTAGATTTATCACTTTTATTCGGAGTTGCACCAATTCTTTGGTTCCTAAGACCAACGGATGACTCTCTATCCTTTCAAAGTTGAGGGAACCATATTGTTATATATGGGGTGTAGAATTAGCAGTTCGTACATTATTTTTCTCTCGGTAAATAAGAAGATTTAAGCTTCTATTATTAGATTCACAATCTAGTGTTTTGTTTAAACTATATTTACAGTATGTAAGTCCTAGGATGATTTTGGGATTTAGAGTAAGTAGGAGGAGGGGAAGTATGTGTATGGATATTAGGGTATTTTCTCGTGTCAGGGATGGGCTAAGATTATGTATATGGTATGTGAGCTTGCCTCGTTGTGTAATAGTCAATATGTAGAGTGAGTAAAGGGCGGTAATGAGTATATTTAGGCCTATTAAGATAATTGTAATATTTGATCATGAGAAGGAGGCTATGACTACAAACAGTTCGCCGATTAAATTAATTGAAGGTGGTAAAGCCAGGTTGGTTAGGCTGGCAAGCAGTCATCAGGTAGCTATGAGAGGGAGGAGGGCTTGAATCCCTCGTGCTAGTAATATTGTACGGCTGTGAATTCGCTCGTAATTTGAGTTGGCAAGGCAGAATAATATAGATGATGTAAGGCCGTGTGCAACTATTAGAATGGTTGCTCCTATGAAGCTTCATGGTGTTTGGATAAGAATTCCTACAACCACTAATGCTATATGGCTTACTGATGAGTAAGCGATGAGTGATTTCAGGTCTGTTTGTCGTAGACAAATAGAACTAGTTATAATTATCCCCCATAAGCATAATATAAGGAAAGGATATGCTATGTGTTTTGTTAGCGGGTCGAGAATTGTGGTAATTCGTATTATTCCGTATCCTCCTAGCTTTAGAAGTACTGCTGCAAGAACTATTGATCCTGCGATAGGGGCTTCGACGTGGGCTTTGGGCAGTCATAGGTGGAGTCCGTATAAGGGTATTTTAACTATAAATGCCATGATACATGCTATTCATAATATGTTATTAGATCAGGAATTGGGTATTTCTTGGAGATAGTATTTTATTGTTAGTATATTTAGTGAACCTAAGTAATTTTGGATATAAATTAAAGCTACAAGTAGTGGTAGGGACCCAATAAGAGTATAAAATAGGAAGTATAAGCCTGCGTTTAATCGTTCTGTTTGATTACCCCAGCGGGTAATAATAATGAGGGTTGGGATTAGGGTAGCTTCAAATAGGATATAAAACCAAATTAGTTCGGTAGCGGTAAATGTTATAACTAGGAATATTTGTAGTGAAATTAGTATGGAGAGATACAGTTTTTTTAGGATTCAGGATTCTTTTGTAAGATGATATTGGCTAGCCATAATCATGAGTGGGAGGAGTCATATTGTTAAAATTATAAGGGGGGATGATAGTGGGTCGGAGAAGAAAGTTAATGAGAAGTTATTACTGTTGTCATTGAATTGATTTAAGAATAATAAGCCTGTGAGGCTAATTAGCAGGCTATGTGAGGTTGTGTTAATTCAGACTATGTTGTTATTGGAATATCAGGTTACTGGGAATAATATGATTGTGGGGATAATAATTTTTAACATTGGAGAAGGTTTAGGTTTTGAATATAGTCTAAGCCGTAGGTGTTGGATACTGTGACTAATAGGGCTAGGCCTACAGCAGCCTCACAGGCCGCGAAGACTAAGAGTAGGATAGGCATTATGAAAGATGCTGTAAAGTGTAGATTTAGAATAGTGAGGGTACTTAGAATAAATATAGACAGTATTATGCCTTCTAAGCATAGTAGTGAAGATATCAGATGGGATCGGAAGATTAGCATACCTAGAAGGGCAGTGATGAAAGCTAGAATAATATTGGTTGAAATTGAGGGCATATTGATAATTATGGATCAGTCATAATCTAATGAGTCGAAATCATTTATTTTAATTTAAACTAATTATCATGTTATTCTACTCATTCTAGTCCCTTTTGAAGTCATTCGTAAGCAAGGCCTGCAGCTAGGATTGAGACTAGGATGAGGGCTACTGTTAATATGAGTTTTGGGTTAATTGTTTGGGATGCTCAAGGGAGGGGAAGAAGGAGGGCAATTTCTAAGTCAAATAGAAGAAATGTAATAGCTACTAGAAAAAATTTTATGGAAAAGGGTAGGCGGGCTGAACCCATAGGGTCAAATCCGCACTCATAAGGGCTATATTTTTCTGTGTAGACATTTAATTGTGGGAGTCAAAATGCGATTGTTACAAGTAGCAGTGTTAGAATAATAGTAGTTGTGAGGGCAAGTGGGAGGTTAATTATTCTTTTTCGGTTTTTTACCGAAGTTGATTGATTGGAAGTCAATTGTATTAGGTCAATACTAAAAGAATAAGATCCTCATCAATAAATGGATACGTAGAGGAATAGTCATACTACGTCGACGAAGTGCCAGTATCAGGCTGCGGCTTCGAAACCAAAGTGATGGTTGGAGGTAAAGTGGAATTTGAGTTGGCGGAAGAAGCAGACTGTGAGGAAAGTGGATCCAATAATAACATGAAGGCCATGAAAGCCTGTTGCTATAAAGAATGTTGAGCCATAGACACCATCTGAGATTGTAAAGGATGTTTCGAAATATTCCGAGGCTTGGAGAAGTGTAAAATAAATACCTAAGGTGATGGTAATGAGTAGGGCTTGAAGTATATGTGTTCGATGTCCTTCCATTAGACTATGATGAGCTCAAGTGATAGATACACCTGAGGCCAGGAGTACTGCTGTATTGAGTAGTGGGACTTCTAGAGGGTTAAGAGGGTGAATGCCCGTTGGAGGTCAGCATCCACCTAGTTCGGGGGTAGGGGCTAGACTTGAGTGATAAAAGGCTCAGAAAAATCCTGCGAAGAAAAAAATCTCTGAAATAATAAATAGAACTATTCCATATCGGAGGCCTTTTTGGACAATTGAGGTATGATGGCCTTGAAATGTACCTTCTCGTACAATGTCTCGTCATCATTGGTATATTGTTAGTAGATTTGTTAATATGCCTACAGATAGAAGTGTAGTGGTATTAAAGTGAAATCATATGGCAAGGCCAGATGTTATTAGTAGGGCAGAGAGAGCTCCAGTTAGGGGTCAGGGACTAGGATTGACTATATGGTAGGCGTGGGTTTGGTGGGTCATTAGGTGTTGTCATGTAAGTAAAGGCTAACTAGTAGAGTAAATACATAGGCCTGAATTAGGGCAACGGCGAATTCAAGAATTGTAAGAAGGGTAAGGATGATAAATGTAATTAAAGCTGTAGTAGGGCTGATGGAAGAAAGTACTAAGGTAGCTCCTCCAATTAGATGCATAAGGAGGTGACCTGCTGTAATATTGGCAGTTAGTCGTACGGCTAGGGCTATAGGTTGAATGAAGAGGCTAATGGTCTCAATAATTACTAGTATGGGAATTAAAGGAATGGGTGTTCCTTGAGGTAGGAAATGGGCCAGGGATATCTTTGTTTTGTGGCGGAAACCTTTGATTACTGCAGCTGCTCAGAGTGGAATTGCTATGCCTAAGTTTATAGATAGTTGTGTGGTAGGGGTAAATGAGTGGGGTAATAAGCCTAATAAATTGGTAGAGCCAATGAATAAAATTAGTGAGATTAATATTAGAGATCAAGTTCGTCCTTTAATATTGTGAATTAATATTAGTTGTTTTAGGATTAACTGAATTAGTCATTGTTGTAATGAGGTTAGTCGATTGTTAATTAGGCGAGTAGGGGAGGGAAAGAAGATGCTTGGGATTAGGATAATAAATATGACGATAGGAATTCCTACAATTGTTGGGGTAATGAAAGAGGCAAATAAATTTTCGTTCATTTTGTTTCTCAAGGACTAACGTGTGAATATTTATTAGTGTCTTTTAATGTCAGGCTTAGGGGGTAATTGAATTTTGAAATTTTCAGTTGAAAAACAATTAGTAGGGTCAAAATTATGGAGAGAATTGTAATTGGCCATGTTGATGTGTTGAGTTGAGGCATTCACTGCGGAAAGGTCAGGGCTTTCAATCTTTAACTTAAAAGGTTAATGCTAATTAGCTTCGCAGTGACGTTATAGTATAGATAGAAGTCATTCTTCGAAAATTTTTAATGGAACTAATTCAAGTACAATTGGTATAAAACTGTGATTGGCACCGCAAATTTCTGAGCATTGTCCGTAATATACGCCTGGGCGAGAAGCTATCAATGTAGCTTGATTTAAGCGTCCTGGAATAGCGTCTGTTTTTACTCCTAGGGAAGGAATAGTTCATGAATGTAAAACATCTTCTGAGGAAATTAGTATTCGGATTGGTAGCTCTGTTGGAAGCACAACTCGATTATCAACTTCGAGTAAACGAAGTTCTCCCGGTTTTAGGTCTGAAGGAGGAGTTATGTATGAGTCAAAGCACAGATTCTCATAGTCCGTGTACTCATAGCTTCAGTATCATTGGTGGCCCATAGTTTTAAGAGTTAAGGAGGGTGTGGTGATTTCATCTATTATATATAGGATGCGTAATGATGGGAGGGCAATAAGGATAAGAATTACTGCGGGCAGAATAGTTCATACTGTTTCTACTTCTTGGGCGTCTATAGTACTTGTATGGATAAGCTCAGTAGTGAGTATAAGGGAAATAATGTAGAGGACTAGAGAACTAATTAGGAATATAATTATTAAGGTGTGGTCATGGAAGTATAAAAGTTCTTCTATAATAGGGGAAGCAGCATCTTGGAACCCTAGTTGAACTGGATAAGCCATGAAGATATACAGGGATCTAACCTATGAGTTAACTTCGACAAAGTTATGTAATAGTTTTACTAATATCTTACATAGAGAAAGTTGTAATGGTTACACAGTTGGCTTGAAACCAATTTGAGGGGGTTCGAATCCTTCCTTTCTTATACTATGCTTTTACATATGTAGGTTCTTCAAATGTATGATAGGGTGGAGGGCAACCGTGAAGCCATTCTAGATTAGTTGGTGTGAGTTCCACTATTAGGACTTCTCGTTTTGAGGCAAAGGCCTCTCAAATCATGAAAACTATTAGTATTACTGCTGTTAGGGAGATGAAAGAGCCGATGGATGAAACAGTGTTTCATATGGTGTAGGCGTCCGGGTAATCGGAATAACGTCGGGGTATTCCAGATAAACCTAAGAAGTGTTGTGGGAAAAAGGTTATGTTTACACCTACAAATATAATTGAGAAATGAATTTTAGCTCAAGTATCGTCTAAGGTATACCCTGAAAATAAGGGAAATCAGTGGACAAAGCCTCCTATGATAGCAAAGACTGCTCCTATTGATAGTACATAATGGAAATGGGCTACTACATAATAAGTATCGTGGAGAACAATGTCTAGTGATGAGTTGGCAAGTACAATTCCTGTTAGGCCTCCAACCGTGAATAGGAAAATAAAGCCGAGGGCCCATAATATAGCGGGTGACCATTTGATGTTCCCGCCATGTAGTGTTGCTAACCAGCTGAATACTTTTACACCAGTAGGAATAGCAATAATTATAGTGGCAGACGTGAAGTATGCTCGAGTATCTACGTCTATGCCTACTGTGAATATATGGTGTGCTCATACGATAAATCCTAAGAAGCCAATAGATATCATAGCTCAGACTATGCCTATATAACCAAAGGGTTCTTTTTTACCTGAGTAGTATGTGACAATGTGGGAAATTATGCCAAAACCTGGAAGGATTAAGATGTAGACTTCAGGGTGTCCGAAGAATCAGAATAAATGTTGATATAGAATTGGATCACCTCCTCCCGCAGGGTCAAAAAATGTTGTGTTGAGGTTACGGTCAGTCAAGAGTATAGTGATTCCTGCTGCTAGAACCGGTAGGGATAGAAGTAAAAGGACAGCGGTAATTATCACGGATCATACAAACAGAGGTGTTTGATATTGTGATATGGCTGGGGGTTTTATGTTAATTACTGTGGTGATAAAGTTGATGGCCCCTAGAATTGAGGATACCCCTGCTAGGTGTAATGAAAAAATTGTTAGGTCTACGGAGGCTCCTGCATGGGCCAAATTCCCAGCTAGAGGGGGGTATACGGTCCACCCAGTTCCAGCGCCTGCTTCTACTATTGAAGACGCTAGAAGTAGCAAGAAGGATGGTGGTAGAAGCCAAAAGCTTATATTATTTATTCGAGGGAATGCTATATCAGGAGCTCCAATTATTAAGGGAACTAGTCAGTTCCCAAAGCCCCCAATTATGATAGGTATAACTATGAAAAAAATTATGACGAAAGCATGAGCTGTTACGATCACATTGTAGATTTGATCATCTCCCAATAAAGCCCCGGGTTGACCAAGTTCTGCTCGAATTAAAAGGCTAAGGGCTGTTCCTACCATTCCTGCTCAAGCCCCAAATAAGAGGTAAAGAGTTCCGATATCTTTATGATTAGTTGAATAGAATCAACGATTGATGAACATAAGTAAGATAGAATGGCTGAGTAAAGCATTAGACTGTAAATCTAAGGACAGAGGTGGCCTCCTCTTTCTATCAAGTCCTGAGGTGATTACTCATATTGAATTGCAAATTCAAAGAAGCAGCTTCAATTCTGCCGGGGCTTCTCCCGCCTTTTTTTCCCCTAGATAGGCGGGAGAAGTAGATTGAAGCCAGTTGAATAGGGTGTTTAGCTGTTAACTAAATTTTCGTGGGGTTGGAGCCCACCAATCTAGGTGAGGACTTAGCTTAATTAAAGTGATTGATTTGCGTTCAGTTGATGTGAGATAGAATCTTGCAGTCCTTATGGCAGAAATTAAGTATTATATACTTTCTTAGGGCTTTGAAGGCTCTTGGTCTATTTAACCTAAATTTCTAGTTTAGGATTAGGAGGGCTGGTGATAGGGGGAGAGTGAGGGTGGTTAGAGTAATTAATGGTGGTAAGAGAAATATTTGTTTTGTTTGTTGGAATTGTCATTTTATCTTTAGGTTGTTGAGTGTTGGGAATATAGTTAGTGAGGTGGAGTAGATTAGCCGTAGGTAGAAATATAAGTTTAATAGAGCTAGAATAGTTATAGTTGTTGCTAATATAATATTGTTGTTTTTTGTAAGTTCTTGTACAATAACTCATTTGGGTAAAAAGCCTGTAAGTGGAGGAAGTCCTCCTAAGGATAGTAAGGAGATAAGAATTGTGATAGTTATTATTGGGGTTTTATTTCATAAGTTTGATAGAGCGAGTGTTGTAGTACTGGTGTTAATATTCAATATTGTAAATACGGCGATGGTTAATATTAGGTAGATTAATAGGTTTCATATTGTTATGGATGGGCAGTATATGAGGATTGCCATTATTCAGCCTATATGGGCGATGGATGAATAGGCTAGGATTTTTCGCAGTTGAGTTTGGTTTAGTCCCCCTCAACCTCCTACTATAATTGATAGTGTGGTGATTAGAAGGAGGATACTAGGGTTTGTTGATGGATAAATTTGAAGTATAATGGAAATGGGGGCTAATTTTTGTCATGTTAGGAGTAATATACCTGATATTAGTGAGATTCCTTGAGTAACTTCGGGTACTCAGAAGTGAAAGGGGGTTATGCCTAGTTTTATTGTTAGTGCTAGGATAATTGTGAAGGAAATTAATTGATTATATATGTTGGTAATGCTTCACTGACCGGAGTATATGGCGTTGGTGACAATGGTAAATATAAGTAGTATAGAGGCTGTTGCTTGTGTTAGAAAATATTTGGTGGCGGCTTCCGTTGATCGGGGACTAGTTTTTTTTATGAGGATAGGGATTATGGCTAATATATTAATTTCTAATCCAATTCACATTAGGAGTCAATGGGAGCTAATTATTGTTAGTGTAGTTCCTATAAAGATAGTTAGTATAATTAATGTTAGGACGATGGGTTTAATTAGTACGGGGAAGGATATAAACCAACATTTTCGGGGTATGGGCCCGATAGCTTGTTTAGCTGACCTTACTGTGTATAGAATAGGGTGTGTTTTGGGTAGCACGAGGGATTTTGGATCCTTAGGAGCAGGTTCAATTCCTGTAATTCTAGAAATAAGAGGATTCAAACCTCTATTATTTACTCTATCAAAGTAATTCTTTTGTCAGACATATTTCTATATTTGGGGTGGGATACATGATGTTAGTACGGGTAATGATACATATCATATGCATAATGCTAGTGTTAGGGGAAGAAAATTTTTTCATAATAAGTGTATAAGTTGATCGTATCGGAATCGTGGGTAGGATGCTCGGACTCATAGGAAGAGAGTGGTCAGAAGTAAGGTTTTAGTGGTAAAGCTTGTTGTATATGTTTCTGGTGTGTGGAGGTTATATAGTGCTCCTAGGAATAGGGTGGTAGTTAGGGCATTTATTATAATGATGTTTGTATATTCTGCTATGAAAAATAGGGCGAATGGACCTGCAGCATACTCTACGTTGAAACCTGAGACAAGTTCGGATTCTCCTTCTGTTAGGTCGAAGGGGGCTCGGTTTGTTTCTGCTAAGGTGGAAATAAATCATATTATGGCTAAGGGTCATGAGGGAATAATGAGTCAAAGATACTCTTGAGTTGTGATAAGGGTTGAAAGGGTAAATGAGCCATTTATTAGGAGGAGAGATAGAAGAATAATGGCTAGTGTAACTTCGTATGAAATTGTTTGTGCAACTGCTCGTAAAGCTCCAATTAAAGCGTATTTTGAGTTGGAAGCTCAGCCTGATCATAGGATTGAATACACGGCTAGACTAGAGGTTGCTAGGATAAATAGAAGTCCTATATTCATGTTAATTAGTGGATATGGAAGTGGTAGTGGAATTCATATGACGAGAGCGATAGTTAAGGCTAGTGTTGGTGCAATGGTGTAGAGGGAAGAGGAAGAGGTAAGGGGTCGTAGTGGTTCTTTAATAAATAGTTTTATTGCGTCGGCAAAGGGTTGAATTATACCGTGTGGGCCTACTACATTTGGGCCCTTTCGAAGTTGTATATAACCTAGGATTTTTCGTTCGGCTAGCGTAAGGAAAGCTATAGCTAGTAAAATAGGGATAATTAGCAAGAGGAGATTTACTATAAACATAAATGTTAGGGAGAGGAGTTGAACCTCTGATTGTAAAGTCTTAAGTTTTATGCAATTACCGGGCTCTGCCACCTTAACGAACCCTGGTCTTGGGTGAGGTATTAAGTAATGTGCTAGGTTAAGTTTATAGCATCTATAAAATTGAGAGCTCTCTATTGAGTTGGCTCTATTTCTCTTGTCCTTTCGTACTGGGAGAAATATTAAATAGATAGAAACCGACCTGGATTGCTCCGGTCTGAACTCAGATCACGTAGGACTTTAACCGTTGAACAAACGGACCTTTAATAGCGGTTACACCATTGGGGTGTCCTGATCCAACATCGAGGTCGTAAACCCTATTGTCGATATGAACTCTATAATAGGATTGCGCTGTTATCCCTAGGGTAACTTGTTCCATTGATCAAATTAGTTTGGATCAATTTAGTACGGGAGTTGCTTTGACTAGTGAGGTCTAGGCTGAAATTGTTCGGAGGTTGAGTTATGCTCCGAGGTCACCCCAACCGAAATTTTTAACCCAAAAATCAATAAATATTATATCCGTTTTGGTTTTTGAGTGAATGTATCTGGGTTAATTAATTTAAGCTCCATAGGGTCTTCTCGTCTTATTATTGCATTCCCGCCTCTTCACGGGAAGGTCAATTTCACTGATTGGGAGCTTGAGACAGTTTAACCCTCGTGTGGCCCTTCATTCAAGTCCTAAATTAAAGAACAAATGATTATGCTACCTTTGCACGGTCAGGATACCGCGGCCGTTGAACATGTGTCACTGGGCAGGCAGTGCCTCTAATACTAGTTATGCTAGAGGTGATGTTTTTGGTAAACAGGCGGGGTTAGTTTTTGCCGAGTTCCTTTTGCTCCTTTTAATCTTTCCTTAGTGCACACCTGTGTTGGATTAACAGTTATTTGGATAAGTATTATTTAAGTTGTGTTTGATTTATTTTTTGTTTAACTATCAGTGAGTATCCGATCTGATATAGGCTTATGCGAGGAGAATATTAAATTCTTGTTACTTATATTAACAGTAATGCTTCTATTTAGTGATAGATTGGTTCGGTTAGTTGGTAGGAGGTTAGGATAGAGGTTTGGGATCGGTTTGGTTTGGTGTGTTGAGCTTGAACGCTTTCTTAATTGATAGCTGCTTTTAGGCCAACTATGGAATAAGATTTTTTTACTCTCTACTAAAGGTTGTAGCCTGTTCTAAAGGGCTGTCCCCCTTTAGATTAAATTTTAAATTTACATTAGGTTTTGAGTACTTAGGGTAAATTTAAAGTTGAACTAAAATTCTTTCCCGAACAACCAGCTATCACCAGGCTCGATAGGCTTTTCACCTCTACTCATAGATTTTCTCACTATTTTGCCACATAGATGAGTGTGCTCTTATGTAGCTATTTATGAGTAGCTCGTCTGGTTTCGGGTTTGTTGACTAAAATTCTTTTTGTCAAGTTGTTCTAGTTAAGTCATTATGCAAAAGGTACAAGTAGTGAGCTTTGCTTTTATGTACTTTTAATTGTTCTTTCATCTTTCCCTTGCGGTACTTTGTCTATAGCGCCGAGTGAAATTTCTATCTCCTATACTTTTGCTTAGTGGTGAATGGTTTAATTTAAAGTTTAATAGATTTATTGATTTTTAGGTAGAGTTGGGCTAGCTTTAGTTTCAAAGTGGTCATGTGTTGTGAAATCTTCTGGGTGTAGGCCAGATGCTTTAGGATTAAGCTACACTTTGAGTGTTCCAAGCACACTTTCCAGTATGCTTACCTTGTTACGACTTGTCTCCTCTTGTTTTAAGTCTAGTGTAATTATTAAGTAAGTGATTGATAAGTTGAGGAGGGTGACGGGCGGTGTGTGCGTGCTTCATGGCCCTATTCAATTAAGCTCTCTATTCTTAATTTACTGCTAAATCCTCCTTTAGCTTTTAATTTCATAAAGGCTGCTGTTGGGAAATTGTTCTTATATAGAAAATGTAGCCCATTTCTTTCCACTCCATAGACTACACCTTGACCTAACGTTTTTATGTCTGTGTTTTTGCTTACTTCTAGGCCTTAATAAGGTTTGCTGAGGATGGCGGTATATAGATTGAATTAGCAAGAAGTGGTGAGGTTTATCGGGGTTTATCGATTATAGAACAGGCTCCTCTAGAGGGATATAAAGCACCGCCAAGTCCTTTGAGTTTTAAGCTGTTGCTTGTAGTGCTCTGGCGAGTAATTTTGTTCATTAATTACTTGGGTTTACGGCTAAGCATAGTGGGGTATCTAATCCCAGTTTGAGTCTTAGTTGTCGTGTTTTCAGAATATTAAAGTCACTTTCGTAGATTAGTTTTATTTTAGCTAGGGCGTTTTACGGCTTGGATAAAATTTAACTTTATTTATGTAAGTCTTAAACACACTTTACGCCGGGTTAATATTAGTTTGGGTTAATCGTATGACCGCGGTGGCTGGCACGAGATTTACCAACCCTAGATATCAGTATAGCTTAGTCAAACTTTCGTTTATTGCTTAAACTTAATCACTGCTGTGTCCCGTGGGGGTGTGGTTTAGCAAGGTGTGGTGAGCTATCTATTGATGTGCTTGATACCTGCTCCTTTTAATCGGAGGGATTTGGAGGGCATTCTCACTGGAGTGCGGTTACTTGCATGTGTAATCTTACTGATAACTAATAGGAAGGCTAGGACCAAACCTGTGTGTTCATGGGGTGAAATACCCGTCTAGGCATTTTCAGTGCCTTGCTTTAGTGGTTTAAGCTACATTAAC